ATGAAAGAGTAGAATGAGAAAGCTAATGAATCTTGAAACCCATTGATAAAAGAAAAAAATAGGATAAATACTATGGTTAGGGAATAAAGGAGGGTTTGGGGATAGAGGGACTTGAACCCTCACGACTTATAAAGTCGACGGATTTTCCTTTTACTAGAAATTTCATTGTTGTCAGTATTGACATGTAGAATGGGACTCTCTCTTTATCCTCGTCCGATTAATCCTCTTTTTAAAAGATCTCAAAAACAATGAATTGAAGGATTTGATTACTCAATATTCGAGTGGAATGGATTCACAATAATTCTAATCAAAATTCAGAATTTTCTATTTCATAATCATTCCTAATTTCATTCTAAAAAATAAATAAAGAACCTATATTATGATATGGGTTCTGTGATTAATCGTTTGCTATGTCAGTATCTATACGTGTGTATTAGATGTATAAAGCCCTTCTTTCTCAAATTTAGAGGGAGTTTCATTACCAACACAACGTAATTACACCTCGATTCGTTAGAATAGCTTCCATTGAGTCTCTGCACCTATCCTTTTCATTTGGGTTCTAGTTTGAGAACCACTTGTTTTTTCAAAAAAGGGATTTGGCTCAGGATTGCCCATTTTTCATTCCAGGGTTTCTCTGAATTTGGAAGTTACCACTTAGCAGGTTTCCATACCAAGGCTCAATACAATCAAGTCCGTAGCGTCTACCGATTTCGCCATATCCCCATTTTCCTTTTTTTTCTTTGAAACCCAGATTCCTTGTGTAATTTCTTACATCTCTTAGTTTTTGAATCATTGAATTCATTATTCGACCTAGTCTAGCAGCTCGTCTCTATTCGAGAGACCCTGCTTATTGCAATTCAGAATTGAATTGATTCTACTGTTGATATATTTGCAATTCAATCAGAATCAATATATCCAAAAGTTTTTCTCTCTATCCCCCCCCCCTCCTTTTTTAGAGTATTCTAAATCATACTATAACGCTTGATATTCATTCTTTTTTTTTTTTCTAATCAGAATTTGAAATTTCATTTGTTATGATTCTATCTTTTCCTTAGTGAAATATTAATCCTTAAATTATTAACAAATAAAAAAAAACAAAATATTTCAAAAAATGTATATAAAGGTCGAATGAAAATGCAAAAAGATTCGCATTTTCTCTTTATTATTCATATAGATTATTCTTTTCTATGTATTATATTAGATTATTCGTACAAACCATATCAAATTGCAAATATCTAAACTAAAATCCAATTCAATATAGAAATTGGAATAGATTCTATTATAAAAATAGATTTGCGAGTTAGAGAAAAAAAAAAGTTCACTATATTCTATAATCCTATTTAAAAATATCGTTTAGTTAAGCATATCAAGCTAACTTTATCTTTATGAAATTCTAGTATTTTTTTTTTCTAATTCTAAGTAGAATCTCAAATTTTGAACTAGTTAATAACTAAGATTAATAATTAAGATCTGCCATTTTATGGATTTCCTATATATATTTCTATTTGTTACACTATTTCTGTTATGTAAGCCCACTTAGCTCAGAGGTTAGAGCATCGCATTTGTAATGCGAGGGTCATCGGTTCAAATCCGATAGTCGGCTTTTTTCTCTATCGATGTTCCATGAACAAGAATCTCTTTTTTTCTCCGAATTAAATGGAAAATCCCAGGGTCCATTGTGTCGTTCTACCTTACAATTTTGCTAGATACAAAACATTAAAATAAATAATATATATACAAAAAATCCAGATGTTGATGAAATTCCATTTTTTGTGGTACTTTAGTAGATTTTCTTCTGTTTATCTTTTAGTTTAATTCAGTTTTAATTTCGATGTATTCTGTAATGTAAATACAATGAAATTTATTGTGTAAAATGTAATTTCAATAAAAAAAAAAGGAGTCTTCATGTCCCGTTATCGAGGACCTCGTTTAAAAAAAATACGCCGTCTGGGAGCTTTACCAGGACTCACTAGAAAAACGCCTAAATCCGGAAGTAATCTGAAAAAAAAATTCCATTCTGGGAAAAAAGAGCAATATCGTATTCGTCTTCAAGAAAAACAGAAATTGCGTTTTCATTATGGTCTGACAGAACGACAATTACTTAGATATGTACATATCGCTGGAAAAGCAAAAAAGTCAACAGGTCAGGTTTTACTACAATTACTTGAAATGCGTTTGGATAATATTGTTTTTCGATTGGGTATGGCTTCAACCATTCCTGGGGCCCGGCAATTAGTTAACCATAGACATATTTTAGTTAATGGTCGTATAGTTGATATACCAAGTTTTCGTTGCAAACCCCGAGATATTATTAGTACGAAGGATAACCAAAGATCAAAACGTCTGATTCAAAATTCTATTGCTTCATCCGATCCGGGCAAATTGCCAAAGCATTTGACGGTTGATACATTGCAATATAAAGGACTAGTACAAAAAATCCTAGATAGAAAGTGGGTCGGTCTCAAAATAAATGAGTTGTTAGTTGTAGAATATTACTCTCGTCAGACTTGAACTTAACGAAAAAGGAAAGGTTCATAGAATTTTTTTCCCCTTCCCCTTTCCCCGAACTAAATCGACCTAAGGCTCTTAATTCGTATTTTCCCATTTACCTAGCAGAAATAGAGTAACCTTAGGATCTTTTTTCTTTTTTGTTATTTCCTCTATGTGTATTTTACATACCAAAGTAACTTGCTTTAGAGAATTTCTATTAAATAAAGGTATTATTGCTGAACTAAAATAAATTATTATTTGATTTGATACATTGTAATTGGTAACGTTGATGAATTAAGAGAAACGGAAAGAGAGGGATTCGAACCCTCGGTAAACAAAAGTCTACATAGCAGTTCCAATGCTACGCCTTGAACCGCTCGGCCATCTCTCCTACATAATCTTATTATGGAAAATAAACTGAGTGAATAGCGAGTTTTCGTATTCCTGCTGTACAGGTACAGCCACAACCACTCGGGGATTCCATGGCTCTATTGGAAAAATTCTTTTTTTTATCTAAGTGTAAAGGTCCTTTATTTATTTTTTTTACTAGGAATTTCAGTCCCTCAAAAGTTTTTCTTTGGGGAAAACCAAAATAAAAAGAGAATAGAAAAATTCTTATTATTCCATAAGAAAATAAAGGAACCCTAGAATTCTATTTGCATAAGGTACTTTACCCCATACAATCTAAACAAAAAAAAAGGTACGGGATAATTTTTAAAACGCGAAATAGCTGATGAGAGAAATTGTTGTTGAAAAATAGGAAAGTGGAATGAAATCCAATCTTACTCAAATATTTCATATCTCTTCTTGCCCAAACAGAAGGAAAAGGAGACAATTTGAGCTGAGCGGAAAATCCATACCTCTCTTATCCATTTAGAGCATATGGATCAATTCAAATGTTTTTATGTTATTTTGTGATAGAATGAAAAGAATTCTATATAGAATGGATTGGGAATTATGCCTAGATCCCGTATAAATGGAAATTTCATTGATAAGACCTCCTCGATTGTAGCCGATATTTTATTGCAAATAATTCCGACAACCTCAGGGGAAAAAAAAGCATTTACTTATTATAGAGATGGTGCGATTTGACTCTTTTTTTTTTTCAGCCCTACCCGCATCTCCAGTCTTACGAGAAAGAAAGGGGGTTCGCATAGAGAGAACAAAATTAGTAAAGGAAACCCGCGCTTGAGGAAGGTGAGGTGAACTAACAATTCCTTCTGTCGTGTATCCTCGATTGATGTGGCCTTAGATGCTTCAATTGTAGATTTGAGTATTGAGCGAAAGGTTACACCTACAGGATAGGTTCTGTATTACAGGCCAATCCTACTCTACTAGGACCAATAGGCAGCATAGGGGAGAAAAGCACTACACCTACAAATAGGAATCAACAACAGAAAAACTTTGTTAGAACTTAACCCTTTCCTGATCGGTATCAGGGTTGGGAAAAATGGTTGGGATAGCAAACAACCATCAGGTTTGTACTTTGGATACCCTTATAACCATCAAAGGTCGTTGAAGTGGCTAATTCCTCTAAATAGGAGGCGTTGAGAACAAAGAAATTCCCGGAGCTATCGTTTTCCTCTAGCATTAATAGAATTCATTGGTGTTAAGAAAAATCTCTTGGGGAAAGGTTGGCTAGAGATTTCTTGGAAAAATACCAGCCCCTTTCGGTCCATAATGAGTGGGACTAATTCTATTTTCATTCTATAGATTTTTTGCTTAGTACTATGTACAGAAGGGAGGAGCCGTATGAGATGAAAACCTCATGTACGGTTTTGGAACGGAGATTTTTTGAATAGAATGAACGACCGTAACGGATGTTGGCTCAATCCGAAGGAAATTATGCGGAAGCTTTGCAGAATTATTATGAAGCTACGCGACTAGAAATTGATCCCTATGATCGAAGTTATATACTATATAACATCGGCCTTATACACACAAGTAATGGAGAGCATACAAAGGCTTTGGAATATTATTTCCGGGCGCTAGAACGAAACCCCTTCTTACCGCAAGCTTTTAATAATATGGCCGTGATCTGTCATTACGTGCGACTATCTCCACTATAGAAAGAAGAAAAAAAGATGAAATTTTCTAGTAAATACTAGAAAAAGGGCTTTCTACATAGGGATCGTCAAAACAATGATTTTGCCCTATCAGCTGTAGGAAGGAAGAACACTTCACGAGAATCAAAATAAGAAGAAAATAGAGCCTATACTACTACTCTATGGATAAAGTCTCAAATTGATAAAGAAAGCACCGTAAAGATCAATTAGTGAGCGACTGGGTCGATACAACTAAAAAAAAACTGCTTAATTATACCAGGATCTGTGGCAAAATTTAGGAATCTGCTTATGTAATAGAGCCGATCCACTAAAGGATTAAGCAGCGGTGTAGTATCAGATCCCAAAGATAGTAAGTTCTTTTTTCTTTCTTATGGGAAAAAGTCTTTTTCAAGGATTCTATAGAAATTTCATATATGAAAGACACGAAACCGAGATAGTTACCTTTCAGAAAATTCGAACGAAGGATATAGGTCTATCTATGCTCCATTCTTCTGAAGGTGGGAGAAAAGATCAGACTGATTATTGATCAAAATTAGGGTTTGAAACTTAGGTAATAACTTCTTCTGCTTAACCCAAGAAGAAATTGGATCGATTTTTGAGAAATCGAATTCAGTTAAGATAGGGAAAATTAAGATAGCAATTTCAGAGCCGTATGAGGTAGGAAACTCTCAAGTACGGTTCTAGGGGAAGGAACTGCCTATTCCGACCGAGGAGAGCAGGCCATTCTACAGGGTGATTCGGAAATTGCAGAAGCTTGGTTTGATCAAGCTGCTGAGTATTGGAAACAAGCTATAGCGCTTACTCCGGGAAATTATATTGAAGCACAAAACTGGTTGAAGATTACGAAGCGCTTTGAATTTGAATAAAACCACTCTCCATTTTCCTAAAATGAGTGATTTGGTTGTTGATCCATTAATCAAATAATTTTGGTAGGAAGATCAAATCAAGAATTTCATTATATCCCTTTCTTCTACCTTCGATTTTATATCATATTTCATAAGGATAAATAATAGGGATAGGCTCTCGAACAGAAGTAATAAAGCAAATAAAAAGGGGCAATATAAATATTCCTACCTAATATATCAGGATTATTTTTTTTTTAATTCTAATGAGTTTCTTGGAATTTGGAATCGAATCAAAATATTTTTATTATGCTCACTCAAGGAAATTTATTATGCTCACTCAAGGAAAGTAGATGTAGATAGGGGCTTATACCTTAAAAAAAAAAAAATACACTAGCTTCTTAAATTAAAACGTAAAAAAATCTTTTTTTGTTACGTCGGAAAATAATTATCCAGGATAACCAATGTCCGTTAGGCACCTAATCCTTATGTCATAATAGATCCGAACACTTGCCTCGGATTGACTTCAATATATAATTGCTCCAGTGAATAACTAAAAAAAAATATATATATATATATAGAAGGGCGGTAGATAGTAAAGAAAAGGACTAATCATAATATCTATCCTTCAAAGATTCACTAAAAAGACAGTTGGCGGGTCTCTTTGTATGTCTTGTCCGGAAAGAGGAGGACTTAATGATTATTCGTTCGCCGGAACCAGAAGTTAAAATTGTTGTGGATAGGGATCCTGTAAAAACATCTTTTGAGGAATGGGCCAAACCCGGGCATTTCTCAAGAACAATAGCTAAGGGCCCTGATACTACCACTTGGATCTGGAACCTACATGCTGATGCTCACGATTTCGATAGTCATACCGGTGATTTGGAGGAGATCTCTCGAAAAATCTTTAGTGCTCATTTCGGTCAACTCTCCATTATCTTTCTTTGGTTGAGTGGCATGTACTTCCACGGTGCCCGTTTTTCCAATTATGAAGCGTGGCTAAGCGATCCTACTCACATTGGACCCAGTGCTCAGGTAGTTTGGCCAATAGTAGGGCAAGAAATTTTGAATGGTGATGTAGGCGGGGGTTTCCGAGGAATCCAAATAACCTCCGGTTTTTTTCAGATTTGGCGAGCATCTGGAATAACTAGTGAGTTACAACTCTATTGTACGGCAATCGGTGCATTGATTTTTGCATCGTTAATGCTTTTTGCTGGTTGGTTCCATTATCACAAAGCCGCTCCCAAATTGGCCTGGTTCCAAGATGTAGAATCCATGTTGAATCACCACTTAGCGGGGTTATTAGGACTTGGGTCTCTTTCTTGGGCAGGACACCAAATCCATGTATCTTTACCAATTAATCAATTTCTTGACGCTGGAGTTGATCCTAAAGAGATACCACTTCCTCATGAATTTATCTTGAATCGTGACCTTTTGGCTCAACTTTATCCTAGTTTTGCCGAAGGAGCAACCCCCTTTTTCACCTTGAATTGGTCCAAATACGCAGAATTTCTTACTTTTCGCGGAGGACTAGATCCAATAACCGGTGGCCTATGGTTGAGCGATATTGCGCACCATCATTTAGCTATTGCTATTCTTTTCCTGATCGCCGGTCATATGTATAGGACCAACTGGGGTATTGGTCATGGGCTTAAAGATATTTTGGAGGCTCATAAGGGCCCATTTACAGGACAAGGCCATAAGGGTCTCTATGAAATCCTAACAACGTCATGGCATGCTCAATTATCTCTTAACCTAGCTATGCTAGGCTCTACAACTATTGTTGTAGCTCATCATATGTACTCTATGCCCCCCTATCCATACCTAGCTACTGACTATGGTACACAACTTTCCTTGTTCACACACCACATGTGGATTGGCGGATTTCTAATAGTCGGTGCTGCTGCACATGCAGCCATTTTTATGGTAAGAGACTATGATCCAACTACTCGATACAACGATCTATTAGATCGCGTCCTTAGACACCGCGATGCAATCATATCCCACCTTAACTGGGTATGTATATTTCTAGGTTTTCACAGTTTTGGCTTGTACATTCATAATGATACCATGAGTGCTTTAGGCCGTCCCCAAGATATGTT